ACTTTTAGATTTAGATAAAGGAGGATTGGCGGATGAAAATAGCAGTTTACGGGAAAGGCGGAATCGGTAAATCAACAACTAGTTGTAATATCTCAGTCGCTCTAGCGAGACGTGGTCAAAAAGTGTTACAGATTGGGTGTGATCCCAAACACGATAGTACTTTTACTCTTACAGGATTTCTAATACCTACAATTATAGATACTTTACAATCCAAGGATTATCATTATGAGGATATTTGGCCCGAAGATGTAATTCACAAGGGTTATGGAGGGGTGGATTGTGTGGAAGCAGGGGGTCCACCCGCAGGAGCCGGATGTGGAGGATATGTGGTGGGAGAAACTGTAAAGTTGTTAAAAGAATTAAATGCATTTTACGAATATGATATTATATTATTCGATGTATTAGGTGACGTGGTCTGTGGAGGTTTTGCAGCTCCATTGAACTATGCAGATTATTGTGTAATAATTACAGATAATGGATTCGATGCATTATTTGCAGCTAATCGTATTACTGCCTCTATAAGGGAAAAAGCTCGTACACATCCACTCCGATTAGCAGGCTTGGTGGGAAATCGTACATCTAGAAGAGATCTTATCAATAAATATGTAGAAGCCTGTCCAATGCCCGTAATAGAGGTATTACCTATTATTGAGGATATCCGAGTTTCCAGAGTAAAGGGTAAAACCTTATTTGAAATGGTTGGATCTGAACCATCCCTTAACTATGTGTGTAATTATTATCTAGGCATAGCAGATCAAATATTGTCCCAACCAGAAGGTATTGTCCCAAAAGAGATTCCAGATCGGGAATTATTCAGTTTACTCTCTGATCTTTATCTAAATCCCATTGGTGGTGGGGGACAGAAAAAAAAGATTCAGGAAAATTTCCTTGGGTTTACGAGGATTTAGAATCAACAATTTATCCACAATTTGTTGTCAATCGGATTCTTTCTTTTTATTATTCTTTTAATTCCTTATTTCTTTTCCTTATTTATCCTCAGACATTTATTCTTCCCCTCCCTATTATGTCGACCAAAATTGATGAAACTATAACTTTTGAATGTGAAACGGGTAATTATCATACTTTTTGTCCTATTAGCTGTGTATCCTGGTTGTATCAAAAGATTGAAGACAGTTTCTTTTTGGTAGTGGGCACAAAAACATGTGGTTATTTTCTGCAAAATGCACTTGGAGTTATGATTTTTGCAGAACCCCGCTATGCAATGGCAGAATTAGAAGAAGGAGATATCTCGGCCCATTTGAACGATTATGAGGAATTGAAAACGCTTTGTATTCGGATAAGAAAAGATAGAGATCCCAGCGTCATCATATGGATAGGCACTTGTACTACAGAAATAATAAAAATGGATTTGGAAGGTATGGCACCCAAATTGGAATATGAAATTGGAGTACCCATTCTAGTGGCAAGAGCAAATGGACTTGATTATGCTTTTACTCAGGGGGAAGATACCGTGTTAGCTGTAATGGCACATCGTTGTCCAGAACAAGAATTCCCCATCGGTGAATCAAAAGAAACTAAAACAAAAACAAAATTATTCCCTTTTCCTCTTCTGAAGGAAAATAAATTGGTGGAATATGCAAATCATCCTCCCTTAGTTATTTTTGGGTCTTTACCCTCGAATTTGGTTTCTCAACTTGATACAGAATTAAGACGCCAATTCATAAAGGTATCAGGTTGGTTGCCCGCTCAGAGATATGCCGATCTTCCATCACTGGGTGATGGAGTTTATGTTTGTGGGGTTAACCCATTTCTGAGTCGTACAGCAACAACTTTGATAAGACGAAAAAAATGCGAATTAATCGTAGCTCCTTTTCCTATTGGTCCGGACGGAACGCGTGCTTGGATCGAAAGGATTTGTCCTGTATTTGGTATTGAGGCCCAGAGTCTGGAGGAAAGAGAGGAACGGATATGGGAGAGTTTAAAAGATTATCTTGATTTGGTACGCGGAAAATCTGTATTTTTCATGGGAGATAATCTTTTAGAAATATCTCTAGCAAGATTCTTAATCAGATGTGGTATGATCGTTTATGAAATTGGTATTCCATATATGGATAAACGGTATCAAGCTGCTGAATTAGCACTTTTAAAAGATACATGTATAAGAATGTGTATACCAATACCACGAATTGTGGAGAAACCAGACAATTCGAATCAGATACGACGTATGCGCGAGCTACAACCCGACTTAGCCATCACCGGAATGGCTCATGCTAACCCGTTAGGGGCGAGAGGAATTGGTACTAAATGGTCAGTTGAATTTACTTTTGCCCAGATTCATGGATTTGCCAATGCGAGAGATGTACTCGAATTGGTTACCCGCCCTCTACGACGTAACGAAAATTTAGATAACTTGGATCGGACCACCCTGGTCCGAAATAACAACGAGTTCTATACCAGTACTCCTATGTATTAATAGCATATGCATATATCCAGATGTTAGAAAATTGATTCTAAATCAATTTTCTATATGTTAGATATTGGAATCTATTATGTTAAATCGAATATAAAAAAATAATAACTATTTCTATCCGTATCTCCCATATGGGGGATACCATATATATTTATTCTATTCCTGTTTCTCATTCTTTTATTTTTATCAAAAAGGAGTTTCGATATGATAAGAGTACTTGGTCTACTATGGGATCCATTATCAGCATGGGTAGAAGTCTCAGGTCCGATCATTTTATTTGGGCTATATTATGGATTTATTGCTACATTGCCTTTTGGTCCCTCTAAAATCTATTCCATTAAATCCTTCTTTTTGGGAGAAACTCTCTATGGTATAATAGCCATAAGTGGTTCTATTACGGGACAATTAATAGTCTTTTTGTCCATGTATTATTCGCCCATCTATGCAGCGCTGTGGAAACCTCATGCAATAACTCTATTAGCCATACCGTATATGTTCTGTCGTGTTTTTCGAAGTATTGAAAAACCTTCAAGTCCTAAATCTACACACCCCATGAATTCGATCAAAAATTCAAAAATTCTAAGTCTATTTATGGGTGGTCTAATTCTTCAATTGTTGAATCCCACACTAAAGCCCGTATTAAGAAGACTGTTGAACCTATTTCTTTTTCGTTACAGCGATAATATATCCTTTATGATAAGTAGTTTTTGCGGTTGGTTGGGCGGTCATATTCTATTCATCATCATTTTGACAAAATTGGGATCTTTCCGTATAGAACGTAATTCACCTATTGATTATACTTCATTAAGACGTTATATTCATCAAACCTTTAGTTTACTTATTATTTCTTCTTTTTCATGCTATTTAGGTAGAGCCCCATTACCTTTTCATATTCATAGAAAGAAAAAAAATGACAAAAAAGAGGACCGCTCTGTGGCTATGGCTAAAGAGGACCGCTCTGTGGCTATGGCTAAAGAGGACCGCTCTGTGGCAGAGGACGAGGACCGCTCTGAGCCTTTGGCTATAGTTATGGTTAAAGAGGCCCGCTCTGTGTCTTTTATAGCTAAAAAGGACAAGGACCGCTCTGTGGCAGAGGACGAGGACCCAGAGGACGAGGACCGCTCTGTGGCTATGGCTAAAGAGGCCCGCTCTGTGGCAGAGGACGAGGACCCAGAGGACGAGGACCGCTCTGCAGCTAGAGAGAAAAAACTTCAAGGACTTCCGAAAGAAGAACAATTATCATGGTTCAAGCAACCGTGTCCCATTATGTTCTTTGATCCTGATAGAGTTTATCAGCCGATACGATATATCGGGAATAGCCCATTTAATCGCCTAAATCCTGTGAGGGCCGAAGTCTCTCAATATTTTTTTGGTGCATACTCGAGTGATGGAAAAAAAAGAATCTCTTTTACGCTTTTACCTAGTGTATTGGCCCTTGGGGAAAAGCTCGGGAAATATAGAGATCTTTTAGATACTTCTTGCTTATCTGAGGATCCTTATCATAGATGGAACCATACCATGAAAAGAAGAAGAGATTCTTTAGGGAATGAATTTTCGGATCGAGTAAAAGCTCTAAGCCATGGATCTCCCGCTGAAAATTTTATAGAAAGGAGAGTGAAATTCTCCAATTCTCAGGGGAATTCTTTTACTGAAATGTATGATCCATTGCTTAATGGGGCATTGCGTGGAACAATAGACCCATTCGAGTCCCCCAAAATGCTGAACGATTTGATCATTTCGATCATTTCGAATCTTTCGGATTTTATAGAGATACCTATAAAAGACCGTAAAGAGGGATTTCCGAATGATCAATTTGGGTATGGGTACCATATCTCTGAGCATTGGCAGAAATTGGAACACAAAAGCTTTCGACTACCCTGGGAACCTTTACCTACACATACTTTTCGTTCGCTTGTTCCGAGCACTAAATCATCGAAAAGAGGAAAAGTTGAACCTATTTCGAAACGGCTTTATCCATTAGCAGAACGAATAATTCCAAATAAAGCAAAGAAGATCTTTGAAGAGTATTTGTCAAATATAGATTCTTCTTTTGGTAAACTGATCTATCCAAAAGATTTGTTGGAAATAGACTTTCGAGTGGCCTATATGGATCTCGCACCGGAAATAGCTTCATGTAATGAACGGATCTACACAAACTCTTTAGTGAATATTTACAACCAAATTGATGGTAGAAACGTTGCGCCCACAGGTACCATAAAATGGGAATTTATTCTTTCTCTTTTTACTACGGAACATATTTTCCTTTTCGAGTCTTTGGCGCAACATGAGTGGACAATACTACGAAATTTTCGCGGGAATGTATCTACGGATGATTCAACGCAAACGAAAGATTTTATTGACCTTTACGGGGAAATACTATTAAATGAACCTCTCCAATTTAGAGAAATTAAAAAACATTTGCCTCGATGGTCATCTGGTTTTATGATGGGTGAACGTGTTAATGCCGATATTAATATAGGCTCAATTCAAATCCCAACGAATAGGATTCGTACAAGAAAGATCAAAAGTACACTGACCTTTCATACGGGGCAAGATACAATAGTTTTAAAACGTTATTATGCCGAGTCAGATTATCGTCGGAGCTTAATTAGAGGATCCATACGCGCTAAAAGACGGAAAATTATGATATGGAAGAGGGTACAACCGAATGTACATTCCCTTTTCTTTTTGAGAAGAATGGAAATACCCACTTATCCTGAAGATTATTATGATACGTTCGATTCTGGTAGAGTGAATCAGGAACAAATCCAGAAAGAAGTTAGGGAAAAAATCCATAGAGGCAAAGACTTGGATCCAGTCCTCCACAATATGACACCTGCTGAGCACGTATGTTTAGTGTGGCCAGAAGTGCACTATTTCAGAGGTTTCATATTAGTGGCTCAATCAAATATTAGAAAAAGGATAATATTACCATCACTTATAATAGCCAAAAATATTGGTCGTATGTTATTATTTCAAGTCTCCGAATTTACCAAAGATTGGGACGAAATGAAGGAAGAAATACATATCAAATGCGGTTCTGATGGTACCGAATTTTCTCAAAAAGAATTCCCAGACAAATGGTACAAATATGGTATGCAGATAAAGATTCTATTTCCTTTTCGTTTGAAGCCTTGGCATAGATCCAAACTCCAATCTAAAAAAAGAATGCGTGGGAGTTATTTAACGACCCTTGGATTCGAAACTGACATACCTTTCGGTGAGCCAAACCCAAAGCTAGGAATTTTTTCCGAATTTTTTCAACCTATCTTCAAAAAAGTGAAGAAAGGATTGAAGAGAGAATTGATTCTCTTCAAAAAAGTGAAGAGACAATTGATGGGATCTACAGGAATAAGACGCGTTCCACGAGTTAGATATATAGACAAAAGTGAACTTAATGACCGGATACAAAATAAATTACTAAGTGAGACTGAGACTACCCCTATGGGTAGTGCAAATGATTCATCAGAAGTTAATGATCAATTTGGATATGAAACCCAAACAATTAATGTGAAAGATCCAGATGATTGGACGACCACAATGAAAGAGCGGATCGAATCTATCGCGATCATAAATAGCTCTCCTATAACTGGAATGTCTCTGATGGATCCAGAGATTCATATAACTGGAATGTCTCTGATGGATCCAGAGATTCATACCGGATCGAAGGGAAGTTTTAACATATTGGGATCAACATTAAAAAAACGATTGGTTCAGATTCGGCGAATACCTGGTCGATTTCGAAATAAAAGTGTCCAATTAATCCGAAAAAGGTTCTATTCAATTAAATTAATGAAACTTTTTCTCAAAAGAATGGACCGATCTCTCTTACTAAGTGTTATTCATTTCATTGGGTCAAATATCAAATTTTGGATTCGATCCGCTTGGATTCGATCCACGGGGAATATAGCAACAATTTATGGACGAATATTCATTATCAATAATTTTATTTCAAAAATAAATAGAGGTAAAATTACCAACTACTATTCGATCAACGAAAAAATACAAGATTTTGAAATTCGTCCTGATCAAAACATGTTCTCAATGTCCCAAGCATATGTATTTCACAAGATATGGCAGATAGGGGCAATCGACAGGTCCTATTCCAAGTATTTTTTTAAATATCGAGCCCAAACATCATATCCCTTGATCAAGAAGAAGATCAAAGAATTATTTGATATACAAAGAATATTGGATCACGAAAAACCACAAGATCTGAAAGAGAATGACTGGAAACAATGGTTGAGATGTTTTGACCGGTACAAATTATCCCCACAGATATGGTCTAGGATAAATCCACAGAAATGGAGAAATAGAGTCAATAAGCAATGTACGTGCTATGAAGAACGATTCATTCCCTATGAACAAAAAAAAGATTATCTATTTGCGACTGTGATAGAACCTTCTTTGGGACTACTTCGAAAAATGAACAAACGTTACAGATACAATCTCTTATCATATAGTTATCTCAATTCTACAAAAGAATTGGATATTCTCAATTTGACAAAAGATTTGGATATTCTCAATTTGACAAAAGATTTGGATATTCTCAATTTGACAAAAGATTCGGATATTCTAAAAATCGAGAAGAGAAGAGACAACGTCGGCATTATGGATTCTCCGAAAATCGAGAAGAGAAGATCCGGATTAGATTTAAAATTCTGGTTATTCCCGGAACTTTCGGGAAAAGAGAACATATATGATAACTCGAAGTTCATACCAGAATATTCGATTTTAAGCAAAGCGCAAGAGCGGAAAGAGATAAAGGAAAAAGAACGGGAGGAAAGAATCAAAGTTATAGAGGAAAGAATAGGTATTATTAGATCAGATGTTCAGAACAAAAAAGTAGAAGAGAAACAAACTGGTAAAGTAGAAGAGAAACAAACTGGTAAAGTAGAACAGAAAAAAACTGGTAAGGTAAAACAGAAACCATTTGGTTTGAAATTAAAAGTAGAAGAGAAACAAACTGGTAAGGTAAAACAGGAACAATTTGGTTTGAAATTAAAAATAGAACAGAAACAAACTGGTAAAGTAGAACAGAAACAAACTGGTAAGATAAAACAGAAACCATTTGGTTTGAAATTAAATGTAAAACAGAAAAAAACTGATGAAAATATAAAAACTGAAAATAGAAAAAAGAAAAAAATAAATATAAAAAATATAAAAAATAATAAAGTTTTGGTTCAATACAAAATAGTAGAAGCTATAGGGGCAGAAAATTTATCCAATCTGTCGAGGATTGGCAGAATTATTGCCGAATCCGAGGATCCGGCAAAATTTCTGCGGACCCAAAAGGAAAATATTAACCTGAATCTAATGTTCCTTTTTATTCATAAGGATATAAATGGCTATGAAAACTATATCAATGCAAAGGATAGCCATGCAGATGATATCAATGCAAATGATATCAATGCAAAGGATATCAATGCAAAGGATAGCCATGCAGATGATATCAATGCAAAGGATATCAATGCAAAGGATAGCCATGCAGATGATATCCCATGGGATAGCCCAATAGTTTCCTCCGAGCCATATCGTTTATCAAGCATAGTTAATGATAATATCCTTATATATAAAATTGTTAGTATGTGGTTGAAGTCGGAAAAAATAAAAATAGCCGGTCTGGGGGATGACAAAAACATTTTGAGTTCCTTCAATTTAGAAGATATTCTGCTTCCAAAACGTCGTAGAGAATTTCGAATATTGAATCGATTTGATCTGGAGAACGATCATGTAGGATTTTCCAACGGAAAATCCATACAAAATGACGAAGAACTCATGGGAAGAGACCAACATCTTAGTGTAGATACAACACAAAGAATTAAACGTTTTCTTTGGCCTAGTTATCGATTAGAGGATCTTTTGTGCATGAATAGATATTGGTTCAATACAAATGATGGGAGTCGATCCGCGATGTTGAGAATACGTATGTATCCCCTAACTGTCAATTGATAAATTTTTGGCTTCAATTCCGTTCAGGATATGTCCAAAATTGAACCAATCTGTTCGTTCCGTTTCGTCAATGTGATGTGAGAAGAATCCGACCAATTTTTATTAAATGGTCGGAACGAAAACGAATCAGAATTATTATATGAACCATGAAAATGAAAGAAAGAATCTAATTATTTTTTCTGACTCGAGAAAAAAAATGAAGCTCTGAGAAAATTTGTTTTTTTTATGGTAAAGAATTTGTCCATTAGTTCATCTCTGATTCCCGATAAACAGAGAGGATCTGTTGAATCTCAGGTATTTTTTTTAACTAATCGGGTCCTAAGACTTACCCAGCATCTGCAATTGCACGGAAGAGACTATTCATCCCAAAGGGGTTTGTGGCTTATTTTGAGCAAACGTAAGCAACTTCTGGTTTATCTATCCAAGAGGGATAAACTTCGTTATGATGATTTAATCGGTCAATTGAGTATTCGTAGACTAAAAACCCGCTAATTTCGAAGTTTTCAATTCCAATCCAATTTTTAGAGATCTCGGATCCAGTCGTTCTTTTATTTCGTTTTCTCATTGAGAAAACGAAATAAAACTTATTATGAAAATTATCTGTCATGATTGGACCATATTCGGGGTGATCTGGGTGGATCAAAATGATCCAAATATCTTTTGTTCCATTGACAAAATACAGATCGGTTCCAAATAGAATTGAGATTACAATTCTTGATTCGTTTTATATTCATAATATCCCGTTATTAGCCTTCTTTATTGGGCATATATTAGAATATATGGCTATATATGATCTTATCAAATTAAAACTTTTTAGTAACTAATGGAGATGAGATCCAATGGCACATTCGGTCAAAATTTATGATACATGTATTGGTTGTACCCAATGCGTACGAGCTTGTCCTACAGATGTATTGGAAATGATACCTTGGGAAGGATGTAAAGCTAAGCAAATTGCTTCTGCTCCAAGAACAGAAGACTGCGTAGGTTGTAAGCGGTGTGAATCCGCTTGTCCAACAGATTTCTTGAGTGTCCGTGTTTATTTATGGCATGAGACAACGCGCAGTATGGGTCTAGCTTACTGATATCATATTTTTTATTTTTTTTTTATCCACTGATAAAAACCCATACTTGAGATCTTGGATCAAGTATGGGTTTTTATAGAGAGATGGAAAATATCTTCTATAATGAGCGCCTTGGCTCTATCAACAATATTTGTGGGTTTGCCTTTATCTGCGGGTTCCTTTTCATTACCTATACATTCCGTCCATTACCATTTCCAACTTGATAACTAATTGATCCAATTGAAACAATAAATATTATTGTCACATTTCTTTATTTTAGCAATATGCAGTGGCCAATTAGGATCATTTGCTCCTAAATAGTCACATTTCGCAATATCCAGTGGCCAATTAGGGTCATTTGCTCCTCGAGATATTATACCTTTCTTTCCTATGCGGGAACTGGAATCAATTTTCTTTTTATTAAGGAACTGGATCGAATCTATCCTTCCTTTTCCCTCCGGTAATTCGGTCCATTTATGGTTCCAACCATCCATAGCTGTGTAACCCTATTCCTAATAGATTGACCCCCAAATAACGGATCCAAACTATAAAAAATCCTAAAGAAGCCACAATTGCCGGTTCCTCACCCTGCCAACCCTTATTCATTCTAGTATGCAGATAGATTGCGAATATGGTCCAAGTAATTAATGCCCAAGTCTCTTTTGGATCCCAGCTCCAATAAGATCCCCATGCTTCATTGGCCCATATTGCTCCAGAAAGAGTACCTATGGTTGAAAGAGAAAAACCGAGACCAATCGCACGATAACTCCAATGATCTAATTGTTTAATCAATTGACATTTACGATAATTCGTTGATGAAAAATAAACAGTGTATTGCAAATCACTTTTTTGCTTTTCATGTGAATAAAAATTTTCATTGGGAAGAATGGATCGGAAAAATAAATTGTCCATCGCACCAAAAATAACCTGTCTATTTACTCCGGACATAATCACTAGAAGAGCTATTGATGCTAGGGATCCACATAAAAGGGTTGCATAGCTGAACAATATCATACTTACATGCATCATTGACCAATGAGATTGTAGCGCGGGTACTAACATTCCGGATCGTTGCATTTCCTCCGGAAGACCTAAAGTAGCAAAACCATGAGTTAACATAGCACTTGGCGCGGTGATTGCACCTAACCACCGATCATCTCGACTCCGTACTTCTAGAACTATATGGAACACGGATGAACTCCAGGAAAGGAACATGAATGATTCATACAAATTACTCAACGGTAAATGTCCTGAATAAAGCCAACGAGTAATTAATAATCCCGTTGTACAAACAAAAGTAACTATCATGCCCTTTCCTCCCGAACTACTTAGTCCTTCAATTCGATAAACTAAGGTTCCCCAATAAATGAGAGTGACAACCAAAATGAGAGAAAAAGAGATGTGAGCCAATATATGTTCTAAAGTTATGAATATCATAATAAACTCATTTATTCATTTTATTCCCGAATGAGATCTATGATGGGAAAGATAGGATTGATCCATCACAATGGAAATAGATTGAACATATATTGTTACATAGGAAGAAGTGATGGATGAGATCTTCCTGGAAAAATACCGCCACTCGGATTTGAACCGAGATGCTCTCGCACTGCTTCCTAAGAGCAGCGTGTCTACCAATTTCACCATGGCGGCTTCGTAGGGACCATACTAGCTTATTTACACCAGATCGTCAATGTTATGGAACGTGTCTAGCAGAGGGAGTGATCTGTGAATATAATATAAGTCAAAATAAAATATAAGTTAGGGCATTAACATTTGAATCAATTTTATTGTTGGTTGATAGTTATAACGGAGCATCGCGCAGCTTGGTAGCGTGCCATCTTGGGGTGATGGAGGTCGTGGGTTCATATCCCGCTGCTCCGAAAGAAAATGGGAAATAGTCACATGCGTTATCGGACAAAGAATATCTGTCAATTTTCGCTTACGATGGGAAGAATCGGAGCAGCTAGATTCCAAACAATAAATGGTTATACCATCACTTTCTAATCTTTTTGATTGGATGGTTTGATTATATACATATCTAGAACGAAACTATGTTTCTGATCCATTATATCCCATAAGATTATTATCTTGTTGGACTTTCCAATTTTAGGGGAGACATCCAAATATATTGATAGCTCCCAATAATATTACATACAGGCTAATATTACCATATATAGGCTATGAATTGATCCTATTTTGAGGAGATGTATAAGGGGGTTTCATAAATAGGATCAAATTGCACTAGATTAGTCATCTCTTTTTTAGTCAGATTTTTTTTAGTATCTCTGTCACAATGGTTTGGGCATTACGCATTATAAATGGTAGAGATACGAAGAAAGATGATTACTTTGAGTTCTCCTAAAGGATTGAGAACTCCTTCCATAAAGGAGGGGGACCCAATAGGGAGATGAACCATTGGGAGGAGCAGAAACAGAAGAAGAATGAATCAAGATAGCTGAAACTACGAATTAGTAATTATTCGTCATAGAGCAATAACGTGCATCTATTACGAAATGCACGAGCAATTCCATTATGAAATAATATCATCCCCATGCGTGATTCCATAGGTTCTGTGCCATTATTTATAGAAAATAATAAATTGTTTCGACCCTAGTTTCGGATCGGAATGGATGGATTGGGATGTTGATAAGATTACGCTACATTTCCGGTAGCATAATGGTAATGCTGAAGTTCATTCGGGATCCTTACAAAAAATGAGGAACTCTAATCCCTTTCCAGTGGGAAGGCAGAATGGATAGAGGAATGGTTGATAAATTCCCCATTTCTACAGATTGGCTGAAGGGAAGTACTGTAGTGAAACTAATTAATGACCGTGTCCCTTTCGTACGACCACCATTGGGAGTACCCGAAGAAAATGATTTTGCATCACTGTTCTCCAGGGTCCTGGAGGGTGGTGTCGTATATTCGCTCGTGTTGTGCTACGAGTCATCCAAATCAATTGCTGTCAATTTTGATTCGGATGATCCAGAGGAATCATCATTGACTATGCAATAAAAACTTTTCGAATGACCGGTGGAGATAGATTTAGCTAAAGAAAAAGCTTTTATTGCGGCCCGATATGCTTTTCCCTTCCGAACATTTTTACGAATTTTTTTTTTTGATCTAGAAGTACGCTTTTTTGGAACTGCCATAAGAAACAATGGGGTTAATTCATATATTCTGATGTGAAAGACATCTTATGTATTTCATTTATTCATTTCTCTCGTAGATAGATAACTCTGCATATTCTTTATCGAAATATGTTGCAAATTTAATCAATCCATTCTCTCGACAAAAACATGAAAAATAATAATGGAATCTACCAATTTCAATTTCAATTTCCATGATATATTCTCATATATTTTATACGATATATTCATATTAAGAGTCGAGTCGATCTTCAAATTGATATCTTTCTCATTATTTTCCGAATGAGTTTCGCTCGGTCCTTGATTCTCCGAGATAATCTCATCCTTCTTGTTCGTGTTCCTGCCATATCCTGAATTGAAACTAATGGGATCAAAATGCTCTATGAATCGATTGTAAGATCTTTTCAATTGGAAAGACAGGAAAAGATGTGGAAATATCAACCAATTTTTAGTGAAAGGCTTTAAATATTCTTCCGGTGTTTCATTTCCAAGTTCCATAAAGTTATGTATAGGAAAGAGTTTCATCGAATAGAAATTTTTTTTCTCAATCATACTACTTTTATGATTGAAGTGATATATGAGGATCGATAATGTAAGTACTACTATACCTTTGACCAAAAAATATGGATTGCTTTTACGTAGATCGCGTAAAAGCAACGTACTGAGAATTCTAGGGTCAAAGAGCTTTATAAGGCGCTCCCGGTGTGAAAGGATTTGAATTAAAAATCTCATCAAATTGGATTTGGTCCATGGATTGCATAGAAATTGATAACTTTGTATCTCTTCCAATTTGATTATCCAGGATCTTCTTTTTTTCATTTCTTTTTTACCCCCTCTCTCTCCCTTTTTTTCATCCCAATGAATAGAATATATAATATAATATTGATTAAATATAATTGGAAAGCTCATGCCAACCACTCGACTCACTACTAAGATATGATGATCAATATTTAATGAAATGGGCGCCCTTTTGTTCATTATGACAATTTGGATATCTTCCAATTGAAGATCTAGCTCCATTTTGGTCATTTCTTCTTTACCCCAATAAATACCATGAAAAAGAGCTCATGTAAATGACACGAGCCTCTGGAGTGAAGAGAGCTATAAGATGAAAAACAAAAATTTGTTTGATGGAAGGGCTTACATTAGGTTTAGGGATAATCAGGCTCGAACTGATGACTTCCACCATGTCAAGGTGACACTCTACCGCTGAGTTATATCCCTTCCCTACTCTCATCTGAAAGGAGAACTGACTTATGAATAATAAGTTATCAAGGGGTCGAGAGACTCAAAACAACTCACTATTTTCTCTCGAACAACTTGAAGACAGACCTTCCTTCTTTTCACACTACTACGAAAAGAAAAAAAAAGGAGAAAAAAGATTGGAGCCTATGTGAATCCTATCGAAAGTAGTATTTCCTACTGATTCGAATCATAACATATGGTCCCGTAAAATCAGTAATATTTTACCTATCTTGATCAAGCAAGTTTGACATGAACATGAAAAAGATTTTGTTCAGCATGTTTGATCCGATCTAGCGCTAGTGTGTGCGGAAAGGACTCAATATTGTTTGGAAGAACAGGGAGAACAAGATCGAGTAAAGATTATACAGAGATGATACGGATCAAATTGTTCTTCTTGCACTAAGGAGAAGACCCTATGCAACCGTTAACTAATTTATATAAATAAATTGACATCCTACCGGAACATAATTTGTAACTAGCACTGCTATCCTCTCGTCTAGCGAGCAAATATTTACCCCCGTGGATTGAAATACTTCTTTATCTGGATCGATGTAAGAGTACAACTACATTTCCGAAATCCATGTTGTCTCTTCGGAACAGGTTGACCCCTTCGCTCTCTCGTGGTACAATCCTCTTCCCGCTGAGCTCTCACTTTTCCACTGGTCCACAGAAACAAGATATAGGACTGATGCCAGCAGTTCATCATAGGAAAAAGGACTCACCGAGCCAGATCACTGACTAATCAGATCAAAAAGAACTTACTTTTCCGTATACTCTCCCTGGCCATATCGATTGCTATTCGTGGGACTTACGCAGTCGATCAGATCATATCTCAGATAGATATGGATATATATCCCCCTCAACATAGGTCATCGAAATGATCTTGGACAACCCCAACAAAAGCACGAAAGCCAGAATCTTTCATGAAATTGATTCCTGTTCAAACTCGAACAGTGTATAACCACATGGATAAGCTCACATTAACCCGTCAATTTCGAATCCAATTTGTGATTTGTAGGAATGATATATCGAGATATCAAGAAGGAATTAGCATGTAATAATGTCGATTCATACGACAGAGTATTTCTTCAGGCGCTGTACTTATAGGATGGGAATAGAGAAGGAAGAGGCAATCCCGAAGATTTTGCATAATCTTTTTTACCTAAAATAAAAAAATAGGATTCATTAGTTTTTGGTTAGAATACGAAAATGTGTTTGACTTAATTGGTTCCAGTTACTCTTTGAGACACAATGCATAAAGGAAGGGAATATGAAGATTATTGAACAACGAAAATAATCCAACTTACTTCGAAAAAAAAAAAAAAAAATTGAACGAGAAGCCGTATGAGGTGCAAATCTCATGTACGGTTTTGTAGAGTGACAGTGAAGAAAACTTATCTGTCAACTTTTCCACTATCACCCCAAAAAAACCAAACTCTGCCTTACGTAAAGTTGCCAGAGTACGATTAACCTCTGGATTTGAAATCACTGCTTATATACCTGGTATTGACCATAATTTACAAGAACATTCTGTAGTATTAGTAAGAGGAGGAAGGGTGAAAGATTTACCCGGTGTGAGATATCACATTGTTCGAGGAACCCTAGATGCTGCCGAAGTAAAAGATCGTCAACAAGGGCGTTCTAGTGCGTTGTATATTCTTACTTATCTAATACTTGTATCATTTCATGATGATGCCATGTGAATTGCTAGGAACATGTTAAGTATATAGCTAACCTAATAACGAACGTTTTGTAAGGGGACTAGAGCAGGCTACCGTGAAAAAAACGATCTTATTTTTCAGGAGATTTGGAACTATTATATGTCCAAGGTTCAATATCGAAATCATTTTCGAAGTTTTCCCTGATTGTTTCAACAGAAAATTAAAAATACCTTGACCTTTTTAGAACGGGTTCAAGTCAAATAGCAATGATTTGAAACACTTTTTTATACACTATTTTGTAAACCTAAGGACTTGATCGTATAGATATGTAAAATACAGGATTTCCAATCATAGCAAAAGAAAGAAAGGGAACGGATACTCAATCGAGAGTGAAGTGAGTAAACAGAATTATATGCATAAAGAATATATCTCATCTATGCAGATAGAATCATGTGGAAAGCCGTATTCGACGAAAGTCGTATGTACGGTTTGGAGGGAGATCTTTCATACCTTTAGAGATCCACCCTACAATATGGAGTCAAAAAGCCAAAATAAATGATTTTCAGCCTTTATGAAATATATTCTTAACCCTTTTTCACACTCATGTCACGGCGAAGTACTGCAGAAAAAAAAACTGCAAAATCCGATCCTATTTATCATAATCGATTAGTTAACATGGTGGTTAACCGTATTCTGAAAAACGGAAAAAAATCATTGGCTTATCGAATTCTTTATCGAGCCATCAAAAATATTCAACAAAAGACGGAGAAAAATCCACTATCTGTTCTACGCCAAGCAATACGTAGAGTAACTCCCAATGTAACAGTAAAAGCAAGACGTGTGGGTGGATCGACTTATCGAGTTCCCACTGAGATAAGATCAACCCAAGGAAAAGTACTTGCCATTCGTTGGTTATTAGGGGCATCTCGAAAACGTATGGGTCGAAATATGAAATTCAAATTGAGTCACGAATTAATGGATGCTGCTAGAGGGAATGGCAATGCTATACGCAAAAAGGAAGAGACTCATAGAATGGCAGAAGCCAATAGAGCTTTTGCACATTTTCGTTAACTCATAAACAGGATCGAAATTATATAGTGGATTTACATAGAAATTAGAAATTGATTCCCATTCAGGTCGGGCCATATTTTTATTGGAACAAAAGAGAAAAAAGAAGAAGGAAAGAACTTAAATAATAGATAGATCTAAGTCCTCTTGGGGAGGCTTCCTTAAGGAAAAAGGAGATAGATTATGGAGGAATATTTGATCCTATTCATGAGGATTATGTAAATCTCCTAAAATTGGAAGTTAGAAACTGTTTCTACTCTTTCAGAGATTGAAATAAATTACTAATTCATGATCTAACATGTACAAAGTGAAAACTTAATTTTCAATTATACCCTGAGATCGTTTGAAATAGTTTCATTTGCTTTTATTCCATTCTGGTTTATGGTCTTTCTTGGCTATATGGTCTCTCCAGGGGAAAGATTGAACTGAGCTTCAAGAAATAGTAAATGATCTTATAGATACACAAATGTATAACTCTCCAGGAATTTGGATTGCGCTTATATCCATAACTGTAGGAATTGGATCCAAACTTTGTCTCTTTTAATCAATGGACCCCTTATGAATATGAAGAAGTGCAATTCATTTTACAAATTATTACCTCTCTAATAAAATAGAGTGAATAGATATCCATCTTTCTTTTTTAGAAATGTTTCTATCTCTAAAAACTCTATGGACATGTGGAAAAGAGAAAGAAAAGGACTGTTACCCCTACCTCCACTCGGACCAATACATCACTTTTACCGAAAAAAAAATTTAAAATTTTTTTTTTCGGTAAAATCACAATTAGGGTAAAGCAAGGTCAGAAACAACTAATATCTTTGAATGAACAAAGATATTTTAGGAATTGGTAATACTTTCTATTGATTCAATAGATTTGGTCTTATACATACGCGAGGAAGGTAATAAAAAAAAGGAATCAATTTCTTATTTTCTTCCTTCTTTATCACTTAGGAACCGCGCGAGGTTCGAGTCCCATGCACGGTTATGAATGAGAGAAAGGAGTGAGGGATCCTATTTTCGACAACTCTATCATTCCAGTTGTTGCTTTTATTTCGTTCCAAAATAGCTGCTCCAGCCGCTGAACGCATAGCAATGGATATATATGCACATATAGATTATCTGTGGTTAGATACTACATCAAATTATTTATTCCTGGTTCCAGGAATGATAGATCAATTGGAATGAGAACGGATAGGATCGAACCTGTTCTTGACATATTGTTATTTTGTACCATATTCAATTTTTTAGGTTTCTATTGAATTGAAAAAGAAAGGATGTTCAGTCGTCTTCTTTATGTATATGAAATCTCCTCCAGATAATGAAAATCAAAATAAAATTGGATGATATATGATGAACCTATATGACCAATCTATATCAATACTTGAATACGCTATCTATTAATATATTCTATATTAATAGATCAGGATATTTTATATATATATATATGCATGGAATAGAATTCACTTTTGGGATGCCTTGATGGTGAAATGGTAGACACGCGAGACTCAAAATCTCGTGCTTAAGAGCGTGGAGGTTCGAGTCCTCTTCAAGGCATAATATTGCTCATGCTTATTGAATGAGCAATTCAATGGCAAATCTCATACGAGTGTCTCTCAATATATTGGGATATATTCTCTGTTTATACGAGGTATTCCGACGATTACCTACAAGTTAACGCTGTTGTAATAGGACAATGGATCACAGGTAGGATCAGATCTTCTCTACCTAATGAGGAGTCCATTCCGAATCCACCCTCGTCTTATAAGGTATATTTCATTAAGGCCACAGATTGAGAAGATCAATACATAGATTGACCATATACCATCTCTCTCAAGATCTTGCAAGATCCGGGAATTACGACCGAACCTCAACAACTATATCCATGTCGGATCCTGTGACTCTATCCTTTCCTCTCTTCCGAATAGTGTGGGAAAAAAGAATGCTAGAACCAAAATAGAGGAAATAAGGAGTAAGCATAGTCTAGTAGAGAATATCTCATTAAGTTCAAGATAATTGGCTTGTCTTTACTATGCTTACTCTTACATGGTTGAAATCTCGGAGTGAGGAACCTATCTTCAAATTAAAGATCTATCCAGTCTTTTTTTTTTTTTTCCTCCAACATACTTACTATTTTTGTACAATACCAAGAAAGGATTCATTATAGGATCTTAAATTGGAGCATATATAGAACAGAACCTCTCATTTATTCCCACGACCCTACTGCCCGGTCAATTTTCTTTTACTTCATTCCAGATTTTCCCAGCTGATATCAAATCTTAATCCTGTTGTATAAATTGAGTGTTCAATTTCATTCGGAAAAATACATTCCTTCTCCAACAATGTCTTTGTAATTTGATCCAATAACACTCTGTTAGATAGGAACAGATTTGATAAATATTGATAACTCTCGAATAGAGTATTATAAAGAAAAGATTCATTAGATAATAAACTATTGGTTCCGAGCCATCTTTTTTTGCGATGAATTAACGATTGGAAGCGGTCAACCCTTTCTCTCAAATTTTCGGTCAACCAACATTTATATAAATATGGAGAAGAATATGGCTGCATACGTTCCAAGTGGATACCAATTTCTTGAAGGTGTTTGAAATGCTCGATATGTCTATGTCTAAGAGACAATGGTTTCCACGAATTCATGATCAAAACCGAATTGATCCTGTATTTTGAATCATATCTATGAAAAGCACTTTGGAAACTTTGTTTAGGGAAACGATTAGGTTTTGCTATTAATCTCCTTGAACCATAAGTAATATAAAGCCTTTTCAGCAGTTCTTCGTCTGCGAAAAATTCTCGGCGTGAAAACACAGGGCGCTGCTCTTGAAATAGGAAGGGATCCCAAATAAATCGTTTTCCTCGACAGAACATGGGTTTCTCCGAGGATTTATATTGCCTCGGATATTGTCTAGCAAATTTCGATCTTTCTATCTGCGCTTTTTTCCTCGATCCGAACCGATACGAAGATCCCAATGAATTGGGTGTTTTTGTACGATCGAATCGATTACTGCGAAGAAAACTAAGACGCCAGGTCCTAGGAGTCCAAACTACGCTCTTTATTAATTCTTCATCCGTATTCCTAATTAATTCTTCATCCGTATTCCTATACATTTTTTTTGTGGCGAGAGTAAACTTCAATTCATATTCTTTCAGAAATCGTATCATATGATTATTTCTCATTTTGGGTTGAGGAGCAAATGTGATTTGATCCTTATCGGACTTACTCTGATCCTTATCGGACTTACCCCGACATATTCCTAACCTAGAAAATGGAAACTCCACCAGAATACTTTCTAAAAGACTAGAAGCTAGATCAAGATCATGCTCAGCAAATTTATCGAGAGGAATCCAATTCTCTCTATTTCGTTCCGATATAGACCAAGAATCTCGAGCCGCTGATCCGGCCAAGCAACCCAAAATATGGGGAAGTATGGTCAATTCCTTCATAGTTGTTTCGGCAATCGAAGGTTCTAAATACCATTCGGACAAATAACAAAACCTTTTCTTCCATAATTCCTTTTTGGTAGATAGAGGATTCATGGGAGAATTCCTTCTAAGCGTATTTTGTATAACAGCCTTTCCTACTTTGTAGATAAGTCTTTCGTCATTTTGACCGGATCCAACCTGATTATCCATAGATTGAAGATGACAAATTTGACTATAAATAGCGTATCGAATTGTATTAGTGTCTATAACTGATTTCTTTCGGGTAATACTAGTTATTAAGGCTTCATTGGCCAGTGCTGCTAGATCTCGTGCATCAGAATCTATGGTTATAGATCCAAATTCATCGGGACAGGATACCTCTTTTTCCGAGTATAACCCCTTGCTACATAAAAGAATAGGAAATTCCCTTTGTCGTTGTGGGATAACAAGCATTCGAATATTGATTGAGCTATCTAATCGATTTGGAGCTATTAGAGCTGGATCCACTCTTTGGGGGATATGAGTCGAAGCAATAAAAAGAATATTTCTAATAGAATCTTTCTCACCACCTCTAGAAATATAGTTCAATAATAAACTAAGGAAAGAGTCAGTGAAGCCTACACCAAATAAATGGGTAATTGTGTCATTGACATTAAGTTCATGAATGTTTGGAATCCATATTATACAAGGAGACATTCTTTTCGCCAATTCGAAGGTAATATGGAAATGGTCTATTGTGTCTCTCCGAAAAGTATTAAACTCAGTAGGAAAACGTTCAGGATCAGGGTAATATAAAAACTTACCATACAAGAGCTTCTTCAGAGATATTCTTATTAAAGGAACATATGAGTCTGCTGCTAGACTTTTGATCAAATAGGATCGGCCAGTTCCCATAGGACCTATCAGTAAAATACCTTTGGAAAATAATGATCCTGAGTGGAATGAGAAAGGCATTTTGGGGTTGGGTTGACACAATATTTGTGAAGAGGTAATCTTCTGATAAAAAGCAAGGAATATCCGGTTTTCTGCTAAACAAAATGGATTTAACTCGTAATTCATTAGACCTTTTTGATAAGTGTAGGCCAAATATCGTAAGTGAATAAGCCCCGGCTGTCCAGTGATTTGATCTCCAAATTCCTTCTTGAGGAAAATATGACTGTAAGCCAAATTTGATTCAAATTGAGAAAGGTTTTTTTCCGTCATTAGAAACTGAACTAGTATTTCTATCTCTTTTTCGGAGATATCCATGCTAGAGCACAATCCGTTCAACTCTCTTATTATAGTTATAAGCAAATTGAGCTTTCTATTCTTCCTCTTCGTAGAAGGAAGACTTTCTATGTCTATATAATAGAGAAGATAATTATACACGGGAGGATTTATCAGTTTTTGCAACTCTATCACGTATGATGGATTCTCTAAATACTGGATGAGTTCAAAGTCTATCTTGAAATTGATAAAGGTGAAATAAATCACTTGAAAATATCGAAGAATAGAATACGCAAGAACGAAAAAAGGGATAAGAATCCCATATTCAGACCCCCGAGCATTTAGTAATCTCAGATGTGCCCATATGAATGGAACTGATGACTTCTCTCGATCACTAGTTTCCTCTATGAAACAATCCTCGCAGGAAGATAAAAACTGATTAATAAGATTCGTTCTGGATCTCAAAGGATTGGTTAGATTCGTTCTCAATTTCCATTTGATAGGTTCCCATAATGGATGAGAAAGTTCCCACAATATATTCCATTTAAGCATAATATTATGCTTAATATTATGCTTAATATTATGCTTAATATTATGCTTAATATCTTGCAAAATAGAAACAAATGGATTACTGCCATGTAGTAATATTTCTGGAAGAGTATATAAAAGCATATTTTCAAGATATTTACACCATGCAGAGGTAAAAAACCATGGCATATATGTTTTGAACAAATCCCATTTTGAAAAAATACTATCTATTTGAGAGATCCTATACATCTCCTGTTTTTTAGCAGGTTCATTAAAATGCGGTGATGGTATAATCTTCTGTTCCTCTTTAGATGAATTAGAAAGGGTACTCCTTCCATCTATGTCCTCGTTTCCAATTATGTTTTTGAAACTTTTGGTTACAAACCAATCTTGAATATGATGAAAAATTTCCTGGTTCTTATTGGAAAAGATTTCGGATAGTAAATCATCTTGATAAGATCGAGTTTGAATAAGACCCACGTTTGAACTGAAACCCCCTTTAAGGCATTTATCAAAGTTGTTTTCTTCTGAATCGGATCTATTGAAAAAAGGTTTACAAAAAGTTTTTTCCAAATTGACTATTTTTTCTTTTGTTAAAGGCGTTGTAGAAATCTCTTCGATCGAGGAAATATATCTCTTGTCACGAACGAATGGATTCAATTGAGTTAGTAAATTGAAGGATCTGTACAAATCATAGATTAATACAAACGGTTGTTCATCACTTCGTTTTCGTTGTAAATATTTAGGTAAGAATATGTTAGATACTTGTGACTTGATCAATGAAATAGTCTCTTTTTCTGAGTGAACGGGTCCTATTTCACCAATGAGCAAGGAAGATATATTGTTGTGGATGAGCAAAAGATTGAATAATTTTCCATATGTAAGATTCTTCCTTTTTATATAAATCCTTTTCATATCAGAAGGTAATCTCTTCCTATAATTTGGCCGAGGATGATGCAAATAATCAAAAAATTGGAGCGTATTTGTTCCGTGAAAAGAAGCTCTCAATGAGCTCTGATCAGATAGTTTCACAGGATTCAACCAATTTTCTCGATCGTTGAATATCGTCGAAAAATCAGTGTTATCAAACGATTCCATGTGATTCTTTTCATTATAAAATAAGTCAATAATCGATGGATTAATCGGTATCTCATTCGGAACAAATGGTGCAATTGTTCCTTCATCAATCAATAATTTCGATCTTTGTGAAAGATTATGGTCATCCAAAAGATTATGATCATCCAAAAGAAAGGGTTTTAATTTTTTGAAATGAACGATTAGAGTACCAATTGGATCCAACAACTTATTTATATTTAATAGTTGATAATTAATACTTTTGAGCTTCTTCAAGTGAGAATCCAAAATAGAAATTAAAATATCGAGCTTAGAATTGAACTTCGAAATGATATCGAACTTCGAGTTTAATATCTTTAAAGTATGTTTAAACAATTGAAAAGAATATTTCCAACCAATTTTATTTCGATTAGTATTAGTACATGATTCAATTGGATCGAACACTATTTGAAAATAGTTTTTTTTATAAAAAAAATGTTTCAAATATTTCATAAAGTATTCGGTCTGATGGGACCATTTGTACACATTAAAATTCCGATTTATATTTTTATCCGTTCGAATAATAGAATGGTTCAACCATTCTCTCTGAATTTTTTTCCAACTTGATGAATGCCGGTCAATTGTATCTTTCGTTACATTATTCAAATTTTCATTTTCTATCCAATTTGTTCGAATTTGATTCTTTAAATTGTGACTGAACCTATTTATAAAATAGAATCTATTGAATAAATTTTCCGAATACCTGGCAATTTTATACCGAATTGATTCATACCAACTCAAAGCTTCAGTTCTATAATTGTTATCAGTTCTATAATTGTTATCAGTTCTATAATTGTTATCAGTTCTATAATTGTTAAAGGGAGTTCCTATCTCTAAGCGATTTTTGGAATCGATTTGGATCAATTGTTTGTCGATTATTTGATCTAAATAATCATCCGCTTTATCAATAATATTTAGTAGGACCCATAAAGATTGATTCTTCAATTTTTCTCTGTGGTTGAAGATCCGATCCGATCTCAACGATCCATTCTTGTATGGATTCATGTAATAATAAATATTACATGAAATTTTATCATGAACCTGACTAGGCTTAGTTATTGATAGAGTGAATTGATCTGTCATTTCCAGAACAATTTTTTTTGTTTTCGATCGAAAATTGTTGTGCAATATGTTAAGAATATTCCATCCGGGATCTGATGGAATAGCACAATTCGAGGAAGGATTTTCAATTTCAAAATATGTTTTTATCTTCCATAGATCAACTATCCTATTCATTAATGAATAGGATTTTGAATCCCTTAAATCTTGGGAAAAAACATTTTGTTGTCTTTTCAATAACCTTTTGGATAAGTTTAAATCCTCAATGGGCTTTTTAGTAGCACTAGGACCACCCATACACGGTTCATCCATTGGCAATATGTAAAAAAAAGAATAACGAATTGATTTTGTAAAATTTTCAATGAATCTTTTCCTTTCCAAAGGAAAGGAATTCTCTTCTGTATATCTTTGATCTTCTGTAAATAATTCTTTCGCCCAAGAAATTGGATAATATTCTGATAAACACTTTGAGGACAAATCCGATTCTATTTCTATTTTTGTTTGTTCTCTTTCAATAAAAGAAAGATCCCAAAGAATTGATCTTTTTCTTCGTTGCTCAATCTCCGTTTTATTCCTTGTGAATGAATCTTCACAAAGATCTTTTTCAGGTTCCCAATACTCATTTTCGGTTGAATTAAGAGTCGAGTCGATCTTCAAATTGATATCTTTCTCATTATTTTCCGAATGAGTTTCGCTCGGTCCTTGATTCTCCGAGATAATCTCATCCTTCTTGTTCGTGTTCCTGCCATATCCTGAATTGAAACTAATGGGATCAAAATGCTCTATGAATCGATTGTAAGATCTTTTCAATTGGAAAGACAGGAAAAGATGTGGAAATATCAACCAATTTTTAGTGAAAGGCTTTAAATATTCTTCCGGTGTTTCATTTCCAAGTTCCATAAAGTTATGTATAGGAAAGAGTTTCATCGAATAGAAATTTTTTTTCTCAATCATACTACTTTTATGATTGAAGTGATATATGAGGATCGATAATGTAAGTACTACTATACCTTTGACCAAAAAATATGGATTGCTTTTACGTAGATCGCGTAAAAGCAACGTACTGAGAATTCTAGGGTCAAAGAGCTTTATAAGGCGCTCCCGGTGTGAAAGGATTTGAATTAAAAATCTCATCAAATTGGATTTGGTCCATGGATTGCATAGAAATTGATAACTTTGTATCTCTTCCAATTTGATTATCCAGGATCTTCTTTTTTTCATTTCTTTTTTACCCCCTCTCTCTCCCTTTTTTTCATCCCAATGAATAGAATATATAATATAATATTGATTAAATATAATTGGAAAGCTCGTGTCAACCAACCAATACCCTTATACCACTGGATATAATTTATTTCAATGAAATATGAACATGACAACGAATCGGATCCAGACCGATTTTTTTTTATCTTCTTTTATGGGCGAACGACGGGAATTGAACCCGCGCGTGGTGGATTCACAATCCACTGCCTTGGTCCACTTGGCTACGTCCGCCCCGGAAAAACAAGCCAATTTATCTATCTACAGTCATTTCTTCCAAGAAGAAAAAACGAGCTAACGTTTGTTCGTATGTGGGTCGGTGACTCTGATAGGGGATCAAAGCAAGATCGATGACTAACTCCCAACTCTCGAACAAGTTGTTTGGCTTATTATCAAATTCATTCAATGAAATGTTATTTGAATGTCTATTGATAATATTTGACATGAATCAAGTATGAGAGAAAGAATGTAAATGGGTCCCGATCCCAAACTAACCCATTTTAGATCTGAGTCTATACTCATAATCCAGCATCCATGGCTGAATGGTTAAAGCGCCCAACTCATAATTGGCGAACTCGCGGGTTCAATTCCTGCTGGATGCAGGGGAACTGCACATATCCATTATTGATGGAATGGGAAGAAGTATGAAGAATAACAACAAACAATTGAAGCATACCAAGCCTTTCATTTTATTGAAAGGCTTGGTATGCTTCAATTAAGCAATACACGATAACAATCCATCAGAGTA